CTTTTATTAAAAAGATTGAGCCGAATACAATAAAAGGATCTTATTGTATAGATCTCTCGATTTTTGAGAGATCCATATTTATCTAAATAGACAAGAAAAAAGATAAAACGAAATAACTTAACGCTTTGTGTTGGATCCACAATTAATCCTCCGGATCCTTAGGATTGGTGTATTCTTATACTTAATAATTTACCCTTATACTTGGAATGTAATGGAATTCCTTAATGTAATTCGTATTTTTTCTATTTATTATAGTATAGCCGGATCCTGCATTTTTGGATCATAGATCGCGCCAAGCAGCCTCTTCTACCTATCCTGTATATTGTCCTTTTCATTCGGTGTTGGAATAGAAACTGATTAAATTAGTAGGCGAGATTTTACAAAAAAGGTTTATTCATAGTATTAGCAGAAACGGCTTTTTTTCAATACCCCCTCATATTAGTTAATAACCCTATTGATTGGATTTATATGTTTATTCGGATCGGAATATTCAAATGATTTTTATCGAACGATTATTCATCTATTGTATTTTCATGTAAATGACTATTCATCTATTGTATTTTCATGTAAATTAGGGGCAAGAAAGTTCTATGGAAAAATGGTGGTTTGGTTCGCTCTTGTTTAGCGAGGAGTTAGAACACGGGTGTAGGCTAAGTAAATCAATGGCCGTTTTTGGTCCTTTTGAAAATACCAGTGTAAGTGAAGATCAAATTATAGATGATATGGATAAAGACGTGTCTAATTGTAGTGACAAGTCTAATTACAGTAATGTTGATCATTTAGTCGGCGGCGGATCCACTCGGAATTTAATATCGGATGAGACTTTTTTAGTTATGGATAGTAATAGGGACGGTTATTCCATATATTTTGATATTGAAAATAAAAATTTTGAGATTGACACCGATCATTCTTTTCTAAGTGAACTAAAAAGTTCGTTTTCCCAGACTTCGAGTTATATGAATAATGCAACTAAAAGTGACGATAATCTCCGCGACCGTTACCCGTATGATACTAATTCTAATTATAGTTGGAATAATCATATTACTAGTTGCATTGACAGTTATCTTCGTTCTCAAATTTGTATTGATAGTTATATTTTAAGCAATAGTGACAATTACAGTTACAGTGATAGTTACATTTATAGTTACATTTGTGGCGAAAGCAGAACTAGTAGTAAAAGCGGGAGTTCCAGTATCAAAACTAGCAAAGATGGTAGTGATTTAACTATAAGATCTAATAATTTAAATGTAACTCAAAAATATAGGCATTTGTGGATTCAATGCGAAAATTGTTATGGATTAAATTATAAGAAATTTTTAAAATCCAAAATGAATATTTGTGAACAGTGTGGATGTCATTTGAAAATGAGTAGTTTCGATAGAATCGAACTTTTGATTGATCCAGGTACTTGGAATCCTATGAATGAAGATATGGTCTCTCTAGATCCCATTGAATTTCATTCGGAAGAGGAACCTTATAAAGATCGTATTGATTCTTATCAAAAAAATACAGGATTAACTGAGGCTGTTCAAACAGGCACAGGTCAATTAAATGGCATTCCCGTAGCAATTGGGGTTATGGATTTTCAGTTTATGGGAGGTAGTATGGGATCTGTAGTAGGTGAAAAAATCACACGTTTGGCTGAGTATGCTACCAATAATCTTTTACCTCTTATTCTAGTGTGTGCTTCTGGAGGAGCCCGCATGCAAGAAGGAAGTTTGAGCTTGATGCAAATGGCTAAAATATCTTCCGCTTTATATGATTATCAATCAAATAAAAAGTTATTTTATGTCGCAGTCCTTACATCCCCTACCACAGGTGGGGTGACGGCTAGTTTTGGTATGTTGGGAGATATCATTATTGCTGAACCAAACGCTTACATTGCATTTGCGGGTAAACGAGTAATTGAACAAACATTGAATAAGACAGTACCCGAGGATTCACAAGTGGCTGAATATTTATTCCATAAGGGCTTATTCGATCTAATCGTACCACGTAATCTTTTAAAGGATGTTCTGAGTGAATTATTTCGGCTACACGCCTTCTTTCCTTTGGATCAAACTTAGATTTAGATTAAGTAGAGCTGTAGAGTAGAGTTTTAATTTATTTATTTAATAATTAATAAAACGGAATAAATTTTTTGAAATGAAAATTATTAAATTATAAGACAAGAGCACGAAAATAACTAAAAATATGAATAAAAAAAAGGTGCATTATCATACATATATTTCGTGTAGAAACGTGTAGAAGGGTGAATAAGTCCGTTTATTTACACATTTTTTTTATAAGTATTTATTCAAAAAAAAAATTATTAAAACATATACTTATATATTCCTTATTTAGGTATATACTCACTTAGGTATACTTACTATAAATATAATAATTATATATATTATATAAATATAATTATTATATATGAATATATATTCATTTTAAAATATCTTTAATAACAATATAAGGTTAAAATAAAAAAATAAAAATAGTAATATAAAATATAAAGCAATAAATAAAAATAACAGGTACAAATATTAAATCGAGGTACCCACTCAATGATAACTCTCAACAGCTTTCCCTCTATTTTTGTGCCTTTAGTAGGCTTAGTATTTCCGGCAATTGCAATGGTTTCTTTATTTCTTCATGTTCAAAAAAACAAAATTTTTTAGATACTATAGGGACAACTCTTTATCCATTTTTTTTTTTCAAGACTTACTTTGATCATAACACCCCTATCTATTTAGTAGAATATGGTATAACATCTGGCTTCTTTCGAGCATAAGCTATTATGTATGTGTGTAAACATGATATATGGGTAAATTAATTATAACAATTTCAAATGGATCGATAGCGGGGAGAGTTTCGGAAATGTAAAGTGAATATATCTATATGTGGATATCCATAGGAAATCATATGAAAGAGATGTTATTATTTTAGTTTGGATCTAAGTAATTCGATGAATTTTTCTAAAATAAAAGTTTCACATCATAGTAGTGCTGGTTGATGAGAGTTACTTCGGAAACAAAAAAAGTAAACTAAAATTTCTTTTTGTTATTCTTCCAATTCCAATAAAATGCAACTAGGTCTAGTGAGAGTATGAGTTGGCGATCAGAACGTATATGGATAGAACTTATAGCGGGATCTCGAAAAATAAGTAATTTCGGTTGGGCCCTCATTCTTTTTTTAGGTTCATTAGGGTTTGTATTGGTTGGAACCTCCAGTTATTTTGGTAGGAATTTTATATCTTTGTTTCCTTCTCAGCAAATAAATTTTTTTCCACAGGGGATCGTGATGTCTTTCTATGGGATCGCGGGTCTCTTTATTAGCTCCTACTTGTGGTGCACAATTTCGTGGAATGTAGGTAGTGGTTATGATCGATTTGATATAAAAGAGGGCATAGTGTGTATTTTTCGTTGGGGATTTCCTGGAAAAAACCGTCGCATATTCCTGCGATTCCTTATGAAAGATATTCAGTCTATCAGAATAGAAAATAAAGAGGGTCTTTTTGCTCGTCGGGTTCTTTATATGGAAATCAGAGGACAGGGGGCCATTCCCTTGACACGTACTGATGAGAATTTGACTCCACGAGAAATTGAGCAAAAAGCTGCTGAATTGGCCTATTTCTTGCGCGTACCAATTGAAGTATTTTGAAAAAAGGAATTGAAAAATGAATAGTTTGCAAAAGGGAAAAAACTCAAGAACTCTCTTTTTTTCTATACCATAACTTAACGGAAGTTTGTTCTGAATGCCTGCCTATTCAAGCCAAAGTAAACGTATACGAAGCAACTCTAAAATAAAATTTTGTGTGTCCATCATTTTTTTTTTTCAAATATTTGATATTTTTTTTAATAAAACGGGAGTTCTTTCGTTTCGAAATCCAACTAATATTACTTTGAAGCGAGCTCTTTCTTATTCTATTTCTGTATTCTTTCTAGATTCAAGGACTAACCTAACCACTCTACTGCATCACAAATAAAAACCTCGAAATAGATTAGATTAATGGGCTCGATGGCTTGGGTTGGGATATAACTTATGCTTGATAGAAATATTAGTATTATATAGAGTCGACGCATGGGGTGAGTTCATTAAAACTTCAAAAATTCACAGACGAAAAAATGGCAAAAAAGAAAGTATTTATTTCCCTTCTATATCTTGCATTTATAGTATTTTTGCCTTGGTGGATCTCTCTCTCATTTAAAAAAAGTCTGGAATCTTGGATTACTAATTGGTGGAATATTAGGCAATCCGAAATTTTTTTGAATGATATTCAAGAAAAGAGTATTCTAAAAAAATTCATAGACTTAGAGGAACTCCTTCGTTTGGAGGAAATGATAAAGGAATACCCAGAAACGCATTTACAAAAGCTTCGCGTCGAAATCTACAAAGAAACGACCCAATTGATCAAGATGCACAATGAGGATCGTATCCATACAATTTTACATTTCTCGACAAATATAATCTGTTTCGTTATTCTAAGTGGTTATTCTATTATAGGTACTGAAGAACTTGTTATTCTTAACTCTTGGGTTCAAGAATTCCTATATAACTTAAGCGACACAATAAAGGCTTTTTCTATTCTTTTATTAACTGATTTATGTATAGGATTCCATTCGCCCCACGGTTGGGAATTAATGATTGGCTCTGTCTACAAAGATTTTGGATTTGCTCATAATGATCAAATTATATCCGGTCTTGTTTCTACTTTTCCAGTCATTTTAGATACAATTTTTAAATATTGGATCTTTCGTTATTTAAATCGTGTATCTCCTTCACTTGTAGTGATTTATCATTCAATGAATGACTGAAAAATGATCGAACGGCCCAATTATAATATTTGTTTGTTACTTTGTACATAAGCAAAACATTGAAAATTGTACCTATTATTTCTACCCAGTAAAGGGATTTCTCCAATATTTCAGAAAAATTATTTCAGTAAATATCAAAATTATAGGTAGGCAACTCTATTGGCGACCTACCTACTTTTATTGTATAAATTTTCGGGATCA